GTGCACTCCCCACTTTTTTTGGACAGGATCAAAAAATACCCCCCTTTTTCTTTTGATATCTTCGAACTAACGAAACCCCTTTTTAGAAATTGGATAAAGGGCGTAGCAGAGGTCCAAATTGGGGAGTATGCAACAGAGCAGACAAAAAGAAAAGAGAAGAAAAGAAAAGAAATAGTACAGATAGAAATAGCAGAAGCCTGGGATACCATTCCCTTTGCACAAGGAATAAGAGGTTACATGTTAATAACTCAATCAATTCTTAGAAAATATTTGATATTGCCTTCGTTGATAATAGCCAAAAATATTGGACGTATGTTATTATTTCAACTTCCAGAATGGTTTGAGGATTTACAGGAATGGAATAGAGAAATGCATGTTAAATGTACCTATAATGGTGTTCAATTATCAGAAACAGAATTTCCGCAAAATTGGGTAACAGACGGTATTCAGATTAAAATTCTATTTCCTTTCCATCTGAAACCTTGGCAGAGATCTAACTCTCCTAGAGATCTAATGAAAAAAAAAAAGCAAAAATCTGATTTTTGTTTTTTGACAGTTTGGGGAATGGAAGCTGAACTTCCTTTTGGTTCTCCTAGAAAGCTCCCCTCATTTTTTGAACCCATTATTAAGGAGCTCAATAAAAAAATTGAAAAATTTAAAAAGAAATATTTTCTAGCTCTAAAGATTTTAAAAAGAAAAACAAAATTACTTCTAAAAGTTTTAAAAGAAATAAAAAAATGGATTATGAAAAATGTTATATTTATAAAAAAACGAATAAAAGAACTTAATACAATTCTATTATTTAGGTTTAGATTAAGAGAAGTATATGAATCGAATAAAACTAAAAAAGAAAAAGATTTTCTGATCAGAAATCAAATAATTGATGAATCGTTTAGTCAGATTCAATCTCCGGCTTGGTTAAAATCTTCACTGACAAAAAAAAAAATGAAAGATCTGACTAATAGAATCAATATAATTCGAAATCAAATAGAAAGAATTACAAAAGAGAAAAAAAAAAAAACTCCATCAATAAATATTAGTCTTAACAAAAGAAGTTATAATCCTAAAAAATTAGAGTCACCAAAAAAAATTTGGCAAATATTAAAAAGAAGAAATGCTCGATTAACCTATAAATTCCATTTTTTTATAAAATTTTTCATTGAAAAAATATACATAGATATTTGTTTATCTATCATTAATATTCCCCTAATCAATACACAACTTTTTCTTGAATCAACAAAAAAAATTATTGATCAATACATTTATGAACCAAATCAAGAAAAAACTAATAAAAAAAATCCAAATACAAGTCGTTTTATTTCGACTATAAAAAAGTCACTTGATATTGTTAGTAAAAAAAATTCACATATTTTTAGTGATTTATCCTGCTTGTCACAAGCATATGTATTTTATAGGTTATCTCAAGCCCAAGTTAGAAGAAGTTTGTATAAATTACAAACTGTTCTTCAATATCAGGGAACATCTTTATTTCTTAAGACTGAAATAAAGGATTCTTTTGGAACACAAGGAATATTTCAGACCGAATTAGGGCATAAAAAACCTCATCATTCGAATGACTGGAAAAAATGGTTAAGAGGACATTATCAATATGATTTATCTCAGATTAGATGGTCTAGATTAATACCACAAAGATGGCGGAATAAAATTAGAATTAATAAACGTTGTATGACTATGACTAAAAAAAAAAAAATTTATAAATGGGAGTCATATGAGAAAGACCAATTAAAATTTTACAGAAAAGAAAATATTTCTGAAGTACATTCATTATTGAATGAAAAAGAAAAATTTCCAAAATACAATAGATATGACCTTTTATCATATAAATCCCTTAATTTTGAAAAAAAAAAGGCCTCTTCTATTTATAGGTATGGATTACGGTTGGAAATAAATAAGAACCAAGAGCTTTTTTACAATTCTACCATACATAAAGACAACTTTTTTAATATCCTGGAGAGTACTCTTATCAATAGTTATCTAGGAAAAGACAGTTTTTTATATATCGAAAAAAATGCAGATAGAAAATATTTTGATTGGAAAATCTTAAAATTTTATCTTAAAAAAAAAGCTGATCTTGAAACCTGGATACAAATCGATACCAAGATTAACCAAAGTACTAATAATTACCAAATAGTTGATAAATTTGATAAAAAAGATCTTTTTTATCTTACGATTCATCAAGATAAAAAAAAAAATATCAAAAGGGTATTTTTTGATTGGATGGGAATGAATGAAGAAATACTAAACCGTCCAATACCAAATTTGGAACTTTGGTTATTCCCAGAATTTTTACAACTATATAATGTATATAAAATAAAACCGTGGATTATACGAAGCAAATTTCTTTTTTTAAATTCGAATCAAAATGAAAATTTTGGGGCAAGTACGAATAAAAACACCAATGAAAAACAAAAAAGGAATTTTTTGATTCGATGGTATAAAAAAATAAAGAATAAAAATAAAGAAGAACCCGTAGGACAAGGCAATCTTGGACTATCAAACCAACAAAAGGGTATTGAAGAAAATGATGCGGAATCAAACAGTAAAAAGCCTAAAAAGAAAAAACAATACAAAAGTAAAACGGAAGCAGAAATGGATCTCTTCCTGAAACGTTATTTGCTTTTTCAATTGAGATGGGACGATTCTTTGAATCAAAGAATAATCAATAATATCAAGGTATATTGTCTCCTGCTTAGACTGAATAATCCAAGAAAAATTACTATATCCTCGATTCAACGGGGAGAACTCTGTTTGGATATAATATTGATTGAACACAATTTAACTTTTCCAGAATTGATGAAAAAGGGACTTTTTATTATCGAACCCACTCGTCTGTCTGTAAAAAATGATGGACAATTTATTATGTATCAAACCATAGGTATTTCCTTGGTTCATAAAAGTAAATACAAAACAAGTAATCAAAGATACCACGAACAAGGATATATTGATAAGACTCATTTTAATGAGTCCATTTCAGAATATCAAAAAAGAAATAGAGATAAAAATGATTTTTATTTGCTTGTTCCTGAAAATATTTTATCATCTAGACGTCGTAGAGAGTTGAGAATTCTCATTTGTTTCAATTCAAAAAGTGGTAAGGGTGCGGATAGAAATCCAGTATGTTATAACAAGAACTGGACAAAAAATATTAGAGATAAAAATGAATTAATTCAATTCAAGTTTTTTCTTTGGCCTAATTATCGATTAGAAGATTTAGCTTGTATTAATCGTTATTGGTTTAATACCAATAACGGCAGTCGTTTTAATATGTTAAGGATACATATGTATCCGCGGTTAAAAACTTACATTTTTCTTTTACCATAGAAGATATATCAAAGCAAACAGTGCCCCCGTGTTATATTCCAATGATAATAATTAATAATGTATCAATTAGATTTAGTGAATTAACAAAATCTTTAATCTAGTAAATCGGAGGTGAGGTTAAATTTGTTCACTTTTTTGAATTCAAAAATAAAATATATGCGTCATACTTCTAAATAAAAATAATTGATAAAATTTGGAATCCATAAATATAAATAAAGAAATTTAGATTATTGTATATATCTATATCGCATTAAAATAAAATGACTAGCATTATTATTACTGATCATTAAAATATATATCTCTAATCTAAAAAGGGGCGGATAAATTTATGGTAAAAAATTCATTCATTTCAATTATTTCTCAAGAAGAAAACAAAGGGTCAGTTGAATTTCAAGTATTCAGTTTTACCAATAAGATACGAAAACTTACTTCTCATTTAGAATTACACAAAAAGGACTATTTATCTCAGAGGGGGTTGCGAAAAATTTTGGGAAAACGTCAACGACTACTGGCTTATTTGTCAAAAAAAAATAAAGTACGTTATAAAGAATTAATTGATCAGTTGGATATTCGAGAAAGAAAAACTCGTTAATTTGCGGAATCTTGGTATTTTTTTCATTCATTTCAATTTTGATAAACTTCCTTTCACTTTCAGCAATTCATGGAAGAATGAATCGATAAAAAACTTATGACTGCGCCAGTTACAAGAAAAGACCTCATGATAGTAAATATGGGTCCTCAGCACCCATCAATGCATGGTGTTCTTCGACTCATCGTTACTCTAGATGGTGAAGATGTTATTGACTGTGAACCAATATTGGGTTATTTACATAGAGGGATGGAGAAAATTGCGGAAAACCGAACAATTATACAATATTTGCCTTATGTAACACGTTGGGATTATTTAGCTACTATGTTCACAGAAGCAATAACTGTGAATGGACCCGAACAGTTAGGAAATATTCAAGTACCTAAAAGAGCTAGCTATATCAGAGTCATTATGTTGGAGTTGAGTCGTATAGCTTCTCATTTGTTATGGCTAGGCCCTTTTATGGCAGATATTGGGGCACAGACCCCCTTCTTCTATATTTTTCGGGAAAGAGAATTAATATATGACCTATTCGAAGCTGCTACTGGTATGCGAATGATGCATAATTATTTTCGTATTGGAGGAGTAACTGCTGATCTACCTTATGGCTGGATAGATAAATGTTTGGATTTTTGCGATTACTTTTTAACAAGGGTTACTGAATATCAAAAGCTTATTACACGGAATCCTATATTTTTAGAACGTGTTGAAGGCGTAGGCATTATTGGTGGAGAAGAAGCAATAAATTGGGGTTTATCAGGACCAATACTACGAGCTTCCGGAATACAATGGGATCTTCGTAAAGTTGATCGCTATGAGTGTTACGACGAATTAGATTGGAAGGTTCAATGGCAAAAAGAGGGGGATTCATTAGCTCGTTATTTAGTACGAATCGGTGAAATGACAGAATCGATAAAAATTATTCAGCAGGCTCTGGAAGGAATCCCAGGGGGTCCCTATGAAAATTTAGAAACCCGGCGTTTTGTTAGAGTAAAAGATCCCGAATGGAATGATTTTGAATATCGATTTATTGGTAAAAAACCTTCTCCGACTTTTGAATTATCGAAACAAGAACTTTATGTGAGAGTCGAAGCCCCAAAAGGAGAATTGGGAATTTTTTTGATAGGAGATCAGACTGTTTTTCCTTGGAGATGGAAAATCCGACCGCCGGGTTTTATCAATTTGCAAATTCTTCCTCATTTAGTTAAAAGAATGAAATTGGCTGATATTATGACAATACTAGGTAGCATAGATATCATTATGGGAGAAGTTGATCGTTGAAATGATAATTGATACAACAGAAATAAAAGCTATCAATTCCTTTTCCAGATTGGAATCCTTAAAAGAACACTACGGAATCATATGGATCCTTGTCTCTATTTTAGCTCTTGTATTAGGAATTATAATTGGCGTACTAGTAATTGTTTGGTTAGAAAGAGAAATTTCTGCGGGGATACAACAACGTATTGGTCCTGAGTATGCCGGACCCTTGGGAATCCTTCAAGCCCTAGCAGATGGTACAAAACTACTTTTCAAAGAGAATATTCTTACATCTAGAGGAGATGCTGGTTTGTTTAGTATTGGACCATCTATAGCAGTCATATCCATTTTACTCAGTTTTTCAGTAATTCCTTTTAGCTATAACCTTGTTCTAACCGATCTTAGTATTGGTGTTTTTTTATGGATTGCTATTTCAAGTATTGCTCCCCTTGGACTTCTTATGTCAGGATATGGATCAAACAATAAATATTCCTTTTTAGGTGGTTTACGGGCTGCTGCCCAATCAATTAGTTATGAAATACCATTAACTCTATGTGTATTATCAATATCTCTACGTGTGATTCGGTGAGCCGTAAAAAATCCCCAAATTTATTTACTTTCTCGGAAGAAAGTTTAATAAATTAAATTTTTCATTTTTTGATTCATCATTTGAATTGATAAATTAAACCAGATAGTTATATGAGTGAAAGAAAACGGCATGTAAATTTGCAGTAAAGTAAAAAAAAAATAAGGGTTTGAATCTCATTTCCTATGTACAAGAATTAAGTAAAAGTAGTAGAGACGGTTTACCCCAAGAATGGTTGATTAGTCATCATGACTTGAAGCGGGTTCAAAAGATCAACCATATGGAGTTTTTAATATCTATTACTATAAATGTATTACCATAATGCAAGGTTGAGCAAAAACGGGTGGATGGTTAGGAAGACCAAGATACACAAAGGATTCGTAATGGAGTTTATAGGAGTTATCCAGGAGGATATTTCTGTACAGAAAGGGAATTTGAGTTGGGACTTTAAATTAGTAGAAATGATAAAGAAGTACTCCCCACGATTCCGATCCAGAGTATGTTCCTATCCACTGATTAAATAAATAACTATCATATCAAGAACGAAGTAATCTTTTACTTTGGTTAAAGTCCCCTTTTCTGAGAAAGAAGAATAGGAACGAAATAAAAGAGAAAGAAAAGAATGGAATTGAAAAAAAAAAGAAATCTTTTTTTCCTGGATACATATTTGTATTTAAATAAAAAGATAGATTATAGATTGTTGTCATGATTTATAAACACTAATATCGTGTCTAATTCTTTTTTTTTTTCGTAATCAAAAAATAGGTTGAAATATCTATGTGATATTTTTACAACAAAGTTTTTTATTCAAGGATTTATTAATCAACAAAGAAAAATAAAAATTCTTTAAAGGATAAGATAAATTCAGAAGCACTATTTTATTTATTAAAATATAGCAGACAGAATTCCATTGGTTTAATTCGGAACCTTAGGTAGGGTGTCTATCCTATCTATCAAATATCAAGATTCCAAAATAGCGAAGGTTCTTTAGATTTATTTGTGACCTCTGAGGAGCCGTATGAGGTGAAAATCTCATGTACGGTTCTGAAATAGCGATGGAGCAGTGATGTTATCATCGACTATAATTATCTAACAGTTTAAGTACAGTTGATATAGTTGAAGCGCAATCAAAGTATGGTTTTTGGGGGTGGAATTTGTGGCGTCAACCCATAGGGTTTATCATTTTTCTAATTTCTTCTCTAGCCGAGTGTGAAAGATTACCCTTTGATTTACCAGAAGCAGAAGAAGAGTTAGTAGCAGGCTATCAAACCGAATATTCCGGTATCAAATTTGGTTTATTTTACGTTGCTTCGTATCTTAATTTATTAGTTTCTTCATTATTTGTAACAGTTCTTTACTTGGGGGGTTGGGATTTTTCTATTCCGTATATATTCGTCCCTGGATTTATTTATATAAATAAAGCCGGTAAAGTCTTTGGAACAATAATAGGTATCTTTATTACATTAGCTAAAACTTATTTATTCTTGTTCATTCCTATTGCAACAAGATGGACTTTACCGAGACTTAGAATGGACCAACTTTTAAATCTTGGATGGAAATTTCTTTTACCTATTTCTCTAGGTAATCTATTATTAACAACTTCGTCCCAACTTCTTTCACTCTAAAGAACTACAATAATATTCACAACTTCTCTCAAACAAGAGAAAGAAAAAAATAAACCTTTTTCTAAATTAAATATTCACTATATGTTCCCTATGGTAAC